AAAATACTAAAAGAATTTTCAAAAGTGAATCCAATTCTTAGATTAAGAGAAGTAGAAGTATATGAGTCGACTAAAATTAAAGAAGAAAAAGATTCCATAATCAACAATCAAATAATTTACGAATCATTTAGTCAAATTACATATCCGAATTGGAAATCATTACATATCCGAATTTTGACAGAAAAAAACATGAAGAATAGGACTGATAGAACAAGTAGACTTCAAAATCAAATCGAAAGAATCACAAAAGAGAAAAAGAAAGTAACTCCAGCAATCAATAATCTTAGTCCTAACAAAACAAGTTATAATGCTAAAAGATTCGAAAAATGGAAAATATTAAAAAGAAGAAATGCTCGATTAATCTGTAAATTACCCCTTTTTTTAAACTTTTTCACTGAAGAAATGTATACAGATCTATTTTTATCTATCATTAATATTCCCAAGATCAGAATGAATACAGAATTTTTTTTTAAATCAAAAAACCAAATTCTTGATAAATACATTTACAATAATCAAAAAAAACAGGGAAGAATTAAAAAAAAAAATAAAAGAGCAATTCCATTTATTTCGACTATAAAAAATCATAGTAATACTAAAAGAAATTCACATATTTTTTATAACTTATCCTACATGTCACAAACATATGTATTTTACCGATTCTCACAACTCCAGGTTAGTAACTCGTCTAAATTACGATCTATTCTTCAATATCAAGCAATCCCCCTTTTTCTTAAGCCTGAAATAAAGGACTCTTTTGAAACACACGGGATGGTTCATTCGAAATTGGAGTATAAGAAATTTACGAGTTATGAAATCAATCAATGGAAAAACTGGTTAAGAGTGCATTTTCAATATGATTTATCTAAGATCAGATGGTCTAGATTAGTACCAGAAAAATGGCGAAATGTAGTTCATCAGCGTCGTATAGCTAAGAAAGAAAATGTAAACAAACGGCACTCATATGAAAAAAAACAATTAATTAATTCCAAAAAACAAAAAAAAAGAAAAGTGGATTCATTATTTAATCAAAAAGCGAATTTTCGAAAATACTTTAAATATGATCTTTTATCATATAAATTTCTTGATTATGAAAATAAAACGGAATGCTTTCTTTATGGATTCCCATTTCAAAGAAATAAGAACCAAGAGATTTCTTATAATATACCTAAAGAAACCTTTTTTTATATGCTGAGGAACATCCCTATTAATCTTAATCATAATAATTATCTAATTAATAATTCTAATTATCTGGGCAAGGGCGGTATTCTATATATGGAAAAAACAACCGATAGAAAATATTTGGATTGGAAAATTCTCAATTTTGATCTTGGACGAAAAGTCGATATTGAGACCTGGGTGACGACCGATACCAATCAAAATACTCAAATTCGTACTAAAAATTCTCAAATAATTCATAAAAAAGATCTTTTTTATCTAATGATTCCAGAAACCAATTTACCAAACTGCCCGAAGGGGTTTTTTGATTGGATGGGAATGAACGAAAAAACGCTAAAGAGTCTTATATCAAATCTGGAATTTTGGTTCTTCCCAGAATTTGTGTCACTTTATACTGCATACAAAATGAAACCTTGGTTTATACCAAGTAAATTACTTCTTTTAACTTTGAATAGAAATTCAAATAGTAGTGAGAATAAAAATATCAACGAAAAAGAAAGCTTTTTGATACCATCGAATCGAAATCAAGAAGAAAGAGAACCCACAAGTCGAAGCGATCTTGGATCCGTTCTCTTACAGCAAAAAGATATTGACGAAAATTATACAAGATCATACGTCAAAAAAGGGAAAAATAAAAAACAATCCAAAAGTAACACAGAAGCAGAACTCGATTTCTTCCTGAAACAGTATTTACTTTTTCAATTGAGATGGAACAATAGTTCGAATCAAAGCATGATCAATAATAATATCAACTTATATTGTTTACTGCTTAAACTGATAGATCCACGAAAAATAACTATATCCTCGATTCAACAGAGAGAAATGCGTTTGGATATAATGCTAATTCAGAGGAGTTTCACTCTTCCAGAATTGATGAAAAAGGGAATATTGATTATAGAACCCATTCATCTGTTTGGAAAAAAAGATGGACAATTTATTATGTATCAAACCATAGGTATTTCCTTGGTTCATAAGAGTAAGTACAAAATTAATCAAAACTGCCAAAAGGAAAGATATATTTCTAAAAAAAGACTCGATCAAGCCCTTTCACCACATCAACGAATAACTGGGAATAGAGACAAAAATCATTTTGATTTGCTTGTTCCTGAAAATATTTTATCCCTTAGACGTCGTAGAAAATTGCGCATTCTAATTTGTTTTAATTCAAAAACTCGAAATGATGTAGATAAAAATCCAGTATTTTGCAACGAAAAGAGCATAAAAAATATCGACCAAGTTTCACATAACCATCTCGATAGAGAGAAAAATCAATTAATGCAATTAAAGCTCTTTCTTTGGCCTAATTATCGATTAGAAGATTTAGCTTGTATGAATTATTATTGGTTTGATACCAATAATGGCACTCGTTTCAGTATGTTAAGGGTACATCTGTATCCACAATTGACAATTCGGCGATAATACACCTTTTCTATATACCCCAATATTCCTATACTATATATAATATAGAGTATATATGAATATGAAAGTAACCAAATACACATATGACATGTCTCACACTTCATCCTAGTATCCAATAGGAAAGCAATAATGTCTCAATTAGATCTCGAAATGAATCAACAAAACCTTCTTCATCTTAGGTCTCAATTTTTTGATGTGAACACAGACCAATTCTTTTCCATTCCTAGCTAAATCCAATTTGAAATTAGAAAATTCGGAGTTTATAAAGAAATTTGGGTTTGGATTAGATTATTGTATCTATCAGATTTTCAAATTAATGGCATTATTATATTATTACTGATCGGTAAAATTCATATCTGTAAAAATGGAAAGGGGGATTTTTTTTATGGTAAGAAATTTATTCATTTCGGTTATTTCTCAAAAAGAAAGCGAAGAAAATAGGGGCTCTGTTACATTCCAAATAATCAGTTTTACGACTAAGATAAAGAAACTTACTTCACATTTGGAATTGCACAAAAAAGATTTTTCATCTCAGAGAGGTTTACGGAAAATTTTGGGAAAACGTCAACAACTGCTGGCTTATTTGTCAAAAAAAAATAGAGGACGCTATAAAGAATTAATTGGTAAGTTGGATATTCGAGAGAGAAAAACTTGTTAATCTAAAGCGTGATACCATTTGAGCTTAGTCAGTTCAATTTTGATGAACTTCTTTTTAATTTCAGCAATGCATGCAAGAATGACTCGGGAAAAAACTTATGATTGCGTCAACTTCAAGAAAGGACCTCATGATAGTCAATATGGGCCCTCACCACCCATCAATGCATGGTGTTCTTCGACTGATCGTTACTCTCGACGGTGAAGATGTTATTGACTGTGAACCAATATTGGGTTATTTACATAGAGGGATGGAGAAAATTGCGGAAAACCGAACAATTATCCAATATTTGCCTTATGTAACGCGTTGGGATTATTTAGCTACTATGTTCACAGAGGCAATAACTGTAAATGGACCCGAGCAGCTAGGGAACATTCAAGTACCTAAAAGAGCTAGCTATATCCGAGCTATTATGTTGGAATTGAGTCGTATCGCTTCCCATTTGTTATGGCTTGGCCCTTTTATGGCAGATATTGGGGCACAGACCCCCTTCTTCTATATTTTTCGAGAACGAGAATTGATATATGACCTATTCGAGGCTGCTACCGGTATGCGCATGATGCATAATTATTTTCGTATTGGAGGAGTCGCTGCTGATCTACCTCATGGATGGATAGATAAATGTTTGGATTTTTGCGATTATTTTTTAATCGGGGTTGCTGAATATCAAAAGCTTATTACACGGAATCCTATTTTTTTAGAACGAGTTGAAGGCATAGGCGTTATTGGTGCAGAAGAAGCACTAAATTGGGGTTTATCAGGACCAATGCTACGAGCTTCCGGAATACAATGGGATCTTCGTAAAGTCGATCGTTATGAGTGTTACGACGAATTTGATTGGGAGATTCAATGGCAAAAAGAGGGGGATTCATTAGCTCGGTATTTAGTACGAATCAGTGAAATGACAGAATCGATAAAAATTATCCAACAAGCCCTAGAAGGAATTCCAGGGGGACCATATGAGAATTTAGAAACCCGACGCTTTGATAGAACAAAAGATCCTGAATGGAATGATTTTGACTATCGATTTATTAGTAAAAAACCTTCCCCAACTTTTGAATTGTCCAAACAAGAACTTTATGTAAGAGTCGAAGCACCAAAAGGGGAATTGGGTATTTTTTTGATAGGGGATCAGAGTGTTTTTCCTTGGAGATGTAAAATTCGACCACCGGGTTTTATCAACTTGCAAATTCTTCCTGAGTTAGTTAAAAGGATGAAATTGGCTGATATTATGACGATACTAGGTAGCATAGATATCATTATGGGAGAAGTTGATCGTTGAAATGATAATTGATACAACCGAATTACAAACTATCCATTCTTTTTCCAGATTGGAATCTTTAAAAGAAGTCTATGGAATCATATCGGTGCTTGTTCCTATTTTCATTCTTGTATTAGGAATTACACTGGGTGTACTAGTAATTGTTTGGTTAGAAAGAGAAATATCTGCAGGGATACAACAACGTATTGGACCCGAATACGCCGGACCCTTGGGAATTCTTCAAGCTCTAGCAGATGGTACAAAACTACTTTTCAAGGAAAATCTTCTTCCATCTAGAGGAGATACTCGGTTATTCAGTATCGGGCCAGCCATAGCAGTCATATCTATTTTATTAAGTTATTCAATAATTCCGTTTAGCTATCGCTTTATTCTAGCCGATCTTAGTATTGGTGTTTTTTTATGGATCGCCATTTCAAGTCTTGCTCCCGTTGGACTTCTCATGTCGGGATATGGATCAAATAATAAATATTCTTTTTTAGGTGGATTAAGGGCTGCTGCTCAATCAATTAGTTATGAAATACCGTTAACTCTATGTGTATTATCAATATCTCTACGTGTGATTCGTTGAGCCATAAATATTTCTTTTCTTTCTAGAAAGAGAGTTAAACGAGTTGAATATCTATTTTATTCATCATTGGGGTGGATGAGCTAAACCAGATAGTTATATGAGTGAAATAAAACGGCTTAAAAATTTGCTGTTAAAGGAATTCAATCTCATTTCCTATGTACAAGAATTAAGTGAAAGCAAACATAAGCAGACGAGACTGTTTACTCCAAGATTGGTTGATTGCGCATTATGGCTTGAAGTGAAGCGGGTTCAAAAGATCAACTGTATGGGATTTTTACTAGCTATTGATATAGATGTATTATTACCAATTCAAAAAATGAGTGGATGGTTAGGAAGACAAAGATACACAAAGGATTAGTTATGGAGATTCTGTAAATTATTCAACAGGATATTTCTTTCTAGTTATAGAAAAGTAATTCGAATTGGGGCTTTAAGTTGGTAGAAATGATTAAGAAGTACTCCCCGAGATTTTGATCCAGAGTATGTTCCTATCCACCGATTAAGTAAATAACTATCAAGAACGAAGAAATCTTTTATTTTGCCCTTTTTCTGAGAAAGGAGAATAGGAACGAACCAAAATCGAAAGACTAAAATTGCGAAAAGAGATCTTTTTTTTATTCAAGGATAAAGTTATTAATCAACGAAGAAAAATGAAAATTCTTAAAAGATGAGATCAATTCAGAAGCACTTTTTTATTATAAATCTAGCAGACCGAATTCCATTGGTATAATTCTAGACCTTTTTTGACTCTTTATCAATTCTACAAAGACATCAAGATAAATAATGTTGAAGGGTCCTTATTGTGATCGATGAGGAGCCGTATGAGGTGAAAATCTCATGTACGGTTCTGTAATAGCGATGGAAACAGTGATGTTCTCATCGACTATGATTATCTAACAGTTTAAGTACAGTTGATATAGTTGAAGCGCAGTCAAAATATGGTTTTTGGGGGTGGAATTTGTGGCGTCAACCTATAGGGTTTATCGTTTTTCTAATTTCTTCTCTAGCCGAGTGCGAGAGATTGCCTTTTGATTTACCAGAAGCAGAAGAAGAATTAGTAGCAGGCTATCAAACCGAATATTCAGGTATTAAATTTGGTTTATTTTATGTTGCTTCGTACCTAAATCTATTAGTTTCTTCATTATTTGTAACAGTTCTTTACTTGGGGGGTTGGAATCTTTCGATTCCATACATATTCGTTACTGAGATTTCTGACATAAATAAAAGAAGTCAAGTTTTTGGAACAATAATCGGTATTTTTATTACATTAGCTAAAACTTATTTGTTCTTGTTCATTTCTATTGCAACAAGATGGACTTTACCAAGACTAAGAATGGACCAACTATTAAATCTTGGATGGAAATTTCTTTTACCTATTTCTCTAGGTAATCTATTATTAACAACTTCGTCCCAACTTCATTCACTCTAAAGGAATCTAATATTCTACTTTCACAACTTGTCTCAAACAAGAGAAAGAAACAAGTCAAATTTTACATTTTATAGATATTCATATATGTTCCCCATGCTAACTCAGTTCTTGAATTCTGGTCAACAAACAATCCGAGCTGCTAGATACATCGGTCAAGGTTTCATGATTACCTTGTCTCATGCGAATCGTTTACCTGTAACTATTCAATACCCCTACGAAAAATTGATCATATCAGAACGTTTCCGAGGTCGAATCCATTTTGAATTTGATAAATGCATTGCTTGTGAAGTATGTGTTCGTGTTTGTCCTATAGATTTACCCGTTGTTGATTGGAAATTGGAAACTAATATTCGAAAAAAACGACTACTTAATTACAGTATTGATTTTGGAATCTGTATATTTTGTGGTAATTGCGTTGAGTATTGTCCCACAAATTGTTTATCAATGACTGAAGAATATGAACTTTCTACTTATGATCGTCACGAATTGAATTATAATCAAATTGCTTTAGGTCGGTTACCGGTGTCAATAATTGACGATTACACAATTCGAACAATTTCTTCGAATTCACCACAAATCAAAAATGTATAAAACTTTTAATTCAAAAAACATTTACAAATTCCATTTTTTTGGATCTAAAGGAATGAGGTTTTTGCTCGCTCAATATAAAAATAAAAGAACGGCGAGAATCGTATCTTCGTTTTGACTGAAAATTATCAAATAATGATTTAAAAATGGATAGTTTCAACCTGTACTTTCCAGAATAGGAGTAGCCCAATAATTGTATCTACATCAATTCACACCATCGCCATTAAAATTTCATTCAATTAAGAAGGATCCTCTATTATAACTCGTTTTTTCCTGGGCGGTTCAACAAAGGCATGAAAATTTTCGATTTATTTTTTCTCTAAAATCAAATGGATTTACCCGGACCAATATATGATTTTCTTTTAGTCTTTCTGGGATCGGGTCTTATATTAGGAAGTTTGGCAGTAGTATTACTTCCGAATCCAATTTATTCGGCCTTTTCATTAGGATTGGTTCTTTTTTGTATATCCTTATTCTATATTCTATCGAACTCATATTTTGTAGCTGCTGCCCAGCTCCTTATTTATGTGGGAGCTATAAATGTTTTAATTATTTTTGCTGTAATGTTCATCAATGATTCAGAATATTACAAAGATTTTCATCTTTTGACCGTTGGGGATCGAGTTACTTTAGTGGTTTGTACAAGTCTTTTTATTTCACTAATTATTACTATTCTAGATACGTCCTGGTATGGGATCCTTTGGACTACAAAATCAAATCAGATTATAGAACAAGATTTGATAAGTAATAGTCAACAAATTGGAATTCATTTATCAACAGATTTTTTTCTCCCATTTGAACTTATTTCAATAATTCTTTTAGTGGCTTTAATAGGTGCAGTTGCTATAGCTCGTCAATAATCAAGCTTCCAAACGAGTAATTAAAATAGAATTAATGGAAAATTAATGTTAGAATTCGTTAATTTGCGTTCCTGTCTAAAATGAAATATGAAATATAGAATAGATATTGATCAATTACTAATCCATTTTCTTGTTTTATTCCATACTTGTTTTGTTAGAATTGAATCGATTGAATTATTGTTCAGATTAAAATGAATCAAGATTGATAAGGAGTTGGTTAATGATGCTCGAACATACACTTGTTTTGAGTGCCTATTTATTTTCCATTGGTGTCTATGGATTGATTACAAGTCGAAATATGGTTAGAGCCCTTATGTGTCTTGAACTTATATTAAATTCAGTCAATATCAATTTTGTAACATTTTCTGATCTTTTTGATAATCGGCAATTAAGGGGAGACATTTTCTCCATTTTTGTTATAGCTATTGCAGCCGCTGAAGCAGCCATTGGACCGGCTATCGTTTCATCAATTTATCGCAACAGAAAATTAACTCGTATTAACCAATCTAATTTGTTGAATAAATAATATTAAGCATGTAAGTGGGAGTTTGAATATTCTTAATTAGCAGGTTTGATAGATAGGGGTAAGGTATGATCGTGATTGCAAAAACATAAGAAATCAAAGTATTTTGGCCTTCGCTCCTAAACTAATTAAGTATTTCAGAAATAGATTGATTCTGATTACTCATTGATTCGTCTAGTATTTAAAGATAGGAATAGGATTCATTTATAAGTTAGTTTACTAGACCGAAAATTTATGACGTTCAAAATAAAGAGCCAATGTCACATTCAGTAAAGATTTATGATACATGTATAGGATGTACTCAATGTGTCCGAGCGTGCCCCACCGATGTATTAGAAATGATACCCTGGGACGGATGTAAAGCTAAACAAATAGCTTCCGCCCCAAGGACTGAGGACTGTGTTGGTTGTAAGAGATGTGAATCCGCCTGTCCAACAGATTTTTTAAGCGTTCGAGTTTATTTATGGCATGAAACAACTCGCAGTATGGGTCTAGCTTATTGATACATTCCATAAAATTCTACTTGAATTCATTTTTTTTACCGACAAAACCCGTGCTCAATTGAGCACGGGTTTTTCTGATCCAAGTGTATCTTGTCTTTACCACGAATAATTTTCCTTGGTTAACAATAATTGTGGTCTTGCCAATATTTCTAGGTTCCTTAATTTTCTTTCTTCCGTGTAGAGGAAATAGAACAATCCGTTGGTATACTCTATCAATTTCTATATTAGAACTTCTTCTAACGACTTATGCATTCTGTTATCATTTCCAACCGGATGATCCATTAATCCAACTAGTGGAGGATTATAAATGGATAAATTCTTTTGATTTCCATTGGAGATTAGGAATAGATGGACTTTCTATAGGACCGATTTTACTGACGGGATTCATCACCACTTTAGCTACTTTAGCTGCTTGGCCAGTTACTCGAGATTCTCGATTATTTCATTTACTAATGTTAGCAATGTACAGTGGACAAATAGGATTATTTTCTTCTCGGGACCTTTTACTTTTTTTCCTCATGTGGGAGTTAGAATTAATTCCCGTTTATCTACTTGTATCCATGTGGGGAGGAAAAAAACGCCTGTACTCGGCGACAAAATTTATTTTGTACACGGCGGGGGGTTCGATTTTTCTTTTAATGGGAGCTCTGGGTATTGGTTTATATGGTTCTACTGAACCAACATTCAATTTGGAAATATTAGCCAACCAGGCCTACCCTGTGGTCTTGGAAATATTATTATATATTGGATTTTTTATTTCTTTTGCTGTCAAATTGCCAATTATACCCCTACATACATGGTTACCAGATACTCATGGAGAAGCGCATTATAGTACTTGTATGCTTTTGGCCGGGATCTTATTAAAAATGGGAGCGTATGGATTAGTTCGAATCAATATGGAATTATTCTCTCATGCTCATTCTATATTTTCTCCTTGGTTTATGATAGTAGGCGCAATACAAATAATCTATGCAGCTTCAACATCTCTCGGTCAACGAAATTTAAAAAAAAGAATAGCCTATTCCTCTGTATCTCATATGGGTTTCCTAATTATAGGAATAGGTTCTATCACCGATATGGGACTGAACGGGGCTCTTTTACAAATAATCTCTCATGGATTTATTGGTGCTGCACTTTTTTTCTTGGCTGGAACAACTTATGATAGAATACGTCTTGTTTATCTTGACGAGATGGGTGGAATAGCTATCCCAATGCCAAAAATATTCATGATGTTCAGTAGTTTTTCGATGGCCTCCCTTGCATTACCAGGTATGAGTGGTTTTGTTGCCGAATTAATAGTCTTTTTTGGACTAATTACTAGTCCAAAGTATTTTCTAATGACAAAACTCCTAATTACTTTTGTAATGGCAATTGGAATGCTATTAACTCCTATTTATTTATTATCTATGTTACGCCAGATGTTCTATGGATACAAGATATTTAATCTTTCAAACTATTATTTTTTTGATTCTGGACCACGAGAGTTATTCCTTTCAATCTCTATTTTTTTACCTGTACTAGGTATTGGTATGTATCCCGATTTCGTTCTTTCACTATCAGTTGAAAAGGTTGAAGTTATTCTATCTAATTCTTTTTGTAGATAGTTTTTATTTTTATGAATAAAAAAGGAAGAAAAAGCCTTCTTTCTGTCATTGTACAATGACAAAAAGAAGGCTTTTTCTTCTCTTACGTTAAGTGGAAAAAGGGCAATCTAAATCGGCGAGAGCCTAGTGCATCACTACAAAATATTTGATATTTGATGCACTAGGCTCTCGCCGGTTTACACTCTGCTATGTGGCGTCGACTTTTCTATTCCTAATTTCTAATAACCACATTTTTGGATTTTGAATTCACCAATTAGATGTTGATATAAATGAACCATAACTATGTAGTCCTATTCCTAATAAATTGACCCCAAAATAGCATATCCAAATTAGAAGAAAACCAATAGACGCTACAATCGCTGAATTTGTACCTTTAAATTTGATATTTGTTCGAGTATGTAAATAACTCGCAAATATGATCCAAGTAATAAAAGCCCAAGTTTCTTTTGGGTCCCAACTCCAATAGGATCCCCATGCTTCATTAGCCCATACTGCTCCAGAAAGAATTCCTATTGTTAAAAAGATAAATCCTAGACTAATAATCCGATAACTCCAATAATCCAATTGTTGAATCAATTGTGACTTGTAATAATTCTTTTTGGAAAAGAAAGAACTATTTTGTAAAACATTATTTCGTTCATTCATGTATTCCATTTCAACAACGAAAAATGACTTATTAAAATTTAATAAATGATTATTCGTAGAAAAAAGAGAAAGCTTCTTTCTAACTGTAATAACTAGAAGCGATACTGATAATAGTGATCCACATAAAAGGGCCGCATAGCCTAATATCATCATACTTACGTGCATTATTAGCCACTCCGATTGAAGAGCAGGTACTAAGGTTGTGGATTCATGTATTTCAGTTAAAATACCCGAAGTAGCAAATCCCTCGGTCAAAATAGCACTTGGGCCAATTATTGTGTTTAGAATTTTTTGATTTTGTTTAAAATACGAAACTATATGAATAAGGGAAAAACTCCATGAAAGAAAGAGTAATGATTCATATAAATCACTTAGTGGAAAATGTCTCGAATGAATCCAACGAATCATTAATAATCCTGTTATACAACAAAAAGTCATTATCAGGCCATTCTCGGATGAATCATATAGTTTTATGATTTCATCCACTAAAAAGGTTATCAAATAAGTTGTAATTATAATTGAAACGATCGAAAAAGAAATATGAGTTAATATATGCTCTAAGGTTGAGAATATCATAAAAGAGTCCCTTAATTATAAAGTCGGGAATTGAATTCATTATAGGATCTAGTTCCTTTGTTTTAGGGGAAAAGATGCCGCCACTCGGACTCGAACCGAGATGCTCTAGCACTGCTTCCTAAGAGCAGCGTGTCTACCAATTTCACCATAGCGGCTTGTCTTGAACTCATAATAGCCTACGAATAAATACTCGTCTAGATTGAAGAATTCAATTGGGTGCAATATTTTTTACAAATGGATGAAAAAATCTCTTCAAATAGGTGTTTGAAGGTTCATTATTTGCGTTTAGGGTCTTAGTTCTATTGTATTCGTTCTATTGTATATTTTATACTCTCCTCGACTTGAATCCTTGTAAAATTAGATAGTACTACTATAGAATTAAGGAATAGAACCCCCAAAAAGTTTTTTTGAATTCGCTAAGGCAAACAGAAGAATTCTTATTCCACTTATTAAATTACTTATTATAATTATAAGAGCGAAATTCCATTCCCTGTTGATTAACTCAACAGGGAATGGAATTCGAGGATTTTATTTTCGAAATGAAATGAGTCAATTTTTGAGTCAGACCAATTAAGGTTATTCTAACCTTAGTACGTATTTTATTTGTTTGTCGCACAAAAACTTTTTGAATTCCCGGTAGAAAGAGATTTTGCTAAGGAAAACGCTTTTAAT